GAAATCTGATTATGGTCTGTGAAGAAAAAATAAAGGGATGTGGATAAATGGAAGGATGATAGAAAGAGAGAACAAAAATATCAATGATATATGATTCCAATATGTATGGTCTATGAATCAACTCATAAAAGGCAGTGTGATAAAGCATTAATACTGATATAATCAATACTGAATATAAATATATAAATGAAATATAAATAAATAAAATATAAATAAATAAAATAATATATATATAAAAAAAAAAAAATAATAAAGAATAAAGAGCCTCGGGTTAATAAAAACTGAGGAAATTGACTCGGGAACGAATTTTGCCGGAAGCTCCATTGCAGAGTTCAGGCCTAACCATTAATGGAGAAGCTATGGGAACGACGAAACCTGTGACTGCATAGGATTCTATTGAAAACGAATCCTAATAATTCATTGGGTGGGATGGCGGAACGAACCAAGAAAAAATTGATTTATTCTGAGAGGTGTCATGAATTGACTGACCCTACGAATGAAAGAGTCAATATTCGCCCGCGAAACCTTTATTTATTGGATTACAATTTTTGGCGCGTTCGATAGAGGTAAAAATAAGGATTCATTATATTCTACGTTATATTCTAAAAAAAGAAGCATTTTTTATATTTTCTATATCTAATAATATACACGTCCGGCTGTATATTTTGTATATACATCTTCCTTTGTAACAAATTACATATGTAACAAATTAAATATCAATAAACGCCATTCATTACTTATAATTACTTATATTATTACTTATAATTACTTATATTATTATTTATTATTATAAATAGTTATAAATATAATTATTATAATTATACATGTGTATCTGTAATATTATTGAATCGTTTCATTCGCGAGGAGCTGGATGAGAAGAAACTCTCATGTCCGGTTCTGCAATAGAGATGGAATTAAGAAACAACCATCAACTATAACCCCAAAAGAACCAGATTTCGTAAACAACATAGAGGAAGAATGAAGGGAATATCTTGTCGAGGCAATCATATTTGTTTCGGCGGATACGCTCTTCAGGCGCTTGAACCCGCTTGGATCACAGCTAGACAGATAGAAGCGGGGCGGAGAGCAATGACACGATATGCGCGTCGTGGTGGAAAAATATGGGTACGTATATTTCCCGACAAACCTGTTACAGTAAGACCTACGGAAACACGTATGGGTTCGGGAAAGGGATCCCCCGAATATTGGGTATCTGTTGTTAAACCGGGTCGAATACTTTATGAAATGGGCGGAGTATCAGAAACTATAGCCAGAGCAGCTATTGAAATAGCTGCGTGCAAAATGCCTATACGAACTCAATTTGTTATTTCACGATAGGGATGTAGAACTAAACAAAAAGGATATTGAGGATGAAAAAACAACCGCAGGTTTATTCTGGACGGACAATATTTCTTTTTTTCCTTCATCCTTTGCATTGAAATAACAGATTCAAATAAAAAATATATGATTCAACCTCAGACCCTTTTGAATGTAGCGGATAACAGCGGAGCTCGAGAATTGATGTGTATTCGAATCATAGGAGCTGGTAATCACCGATATGCTCATATTGGTGACGTTATTGTTGCTGTAATCAAAGAAGCAGTGCCAAATATGCCTCTAGAAAGATCAGAAGTCATTAGAGCTGTAATTGTACGTACATGTAAAGAACTCAAACGTGACAACGGTATGATAATACGATATGATGACAATGCAGCGGTCGTCATTGATCAAGAAGGAAATCCAAAAGGAACTCGAGTTTTTGGTGCGATCGCTCGGGAATTGAGACAGTTGAATTTTACTAAAATAGTTTCATTAGCTCCCGAGGTATTATAAATACTAGTAGATGACACTATGATATAGTAGGCTACCTGAAATAGATCTAATTAATAGATTGTGTCTCACGCATATACTTTTTAAAATTTAATAATTCAAAAAAAAAAAAAAACAAAGAAAAAAGAAAAAAGGAAACATGTTGATTATATCAAAATTAGGAGGCACAAAAAATTATAGTTCGTTATGGGTAGGGACACTATTGCCGATATAATAACTTCCATAAGAAATGCTGACATGAATAAAAAAGGAACGGTTCGAATAGCATCTACTAATATCACCGAAAACATTGTTAAAATACTTCTACGAGAAGGTTTTATTGAAAATGTTCGGAAACATCAGGAAAATAAGAAATATTTCTTGGTTTCAACCCTGCGACATAGAAAGACTAGGAAAGGAATATATAGAACCGTTTTAAAGTGTATCAGCCGACCCGGTTTACGAATTTATTCCAACTATCAACGAATTCCTAAGATTTTAGGTGGAATGGGAATTGTAATTCTTTCTACTTCTCGAGGTATAATGACAGATCGAGAAGCTCGACTAGAAAGAATTGGAGGAGAAATTTTGTGTTATATATGGTGATCCTCCTCCTCTGGTATCCTAATTTTATCTCTAACTTCCCATTTGTGAAATAGAGAGGAAAAGTGAGTTATATACCTCTTCCTTC